ATCCGGCTCGGTTATTGATAGAGTGAATAGATCCACCATTTCTGGGAATCTCTCTTCTGATTCAAAAAAATCGTGACGTAACGCGTATCCCCCTTTGTTCCGGTCATGGAATAGATGAAAGAAATCAAAAAATGGATTTTTGTTCAAGAATGAAATCTTATTGGAGCTGTCCATATCCGGTTCATCCTTCGGAACCAGATCCGGGATGTGATATGGTTCCGAAGGATGAATTAAGACGGTATCTTGTAAATACGTAATTATCTTGAATATATCAACCATTTCTTTATTTTCCGCTCGCCTGGAAGGGACAAAAGAAACATCTTGTTTTTTCTTCAACAATTTATGATCTCTAGTGGACCTCTCAGTAGGATTCGAACCCAGATGAAGTTCTGACCATCTGTCAGAGAAAAAAGAACGAATGGATCTTGTAGGATTCCCAATAAATTCTTCGATTTCTTCCGGAAGCAGATGATTATTCATCCGCTTCTCAGGTTCCGTGAATAGCCAGGACATGGAGGAAGATCCAAAAAGGCATTTCGGGAATCGATCTGATTCTATCTCTGTTCGTTCCGTTTGAAGAAAGGAAGGATCCCAAAGAATCGATCTCTCTTTTAGTTGCTGAATCTCTGTTTGATCGATCAATGTGTGATATTTTGAATTCTCATTTATAACGGAATCGAAATGATCTCTGGATTGATCAGAAGAAGATCCTTTCCATTGGCTATAATCCGTTACTTGAACGAAAATAGACCTTGTGGAATCATATTGAATATTTGACAATACATTCCGTACCTTGCTAAAAAACCGATCCTTGTTTACCAACCACACATTGTCTAACCAAATCCAATTCTCTCTCGAGACGTTCCTCCAAAAATACGATTCGTGCTGATTCTTCCCCCAACTAACGAAGAGATCTTGGCGGAATTGCCACATATGAAATTGAGCACAATTTTGCAAAGAAATACCCCACTTGTTTCTCGAGAAGAGATGGGAAACATGCTCAATATCATTGGATTGCATAGTTGCCCCAGCTCCTTGTTGTTTGAAGAAACTCTCCCCCTGAATTGGTCTTTTTTCACGAAAAGCAGACATGAGATAACAAATCAAGTCTTTCCCTAAGATTTTGAATAGCTGTCCCGAATTCAAGTTGATTATGTTTCGTTTCTTCCTCGGAGAAAGACGATCAAAAAATTCCCAATCATGGTCCTTGCGGATCGGATCATCCGTATAGGATAAAAAAAGAAACTCCAGATATTTGCTATCTTTCTCTTTGAATGAGATCTCAATTCCAGCTACGGTTTCCTTAGATATCTGACAACTAGAATCCCTATTTTTTCCGATCCGGTTCCTCCACCACCGCGAACCCCGGTTAGATTCAGGCATGATACGCTTTTTCTTTATTGGGATAACCCAAGTACTCTCTTGCGGATCCATGAAACAACTCTCAGAAATCTTTTTCCCTTTTGGAAGATACAGGAGCGAAACAATCAACCTATTTCTATTGGAAGACCAAAAAGATTCTTCCAATGTCTCCTTTCTGGGTCCAATGGAATTCATAGGTATAGGAAGAAGCCCCATCAAATAGAGATTTTTTCTTTCGACCATCTTTCGATTGTTAATACGAGATATAAGGACCACTACTACAAGCAGTACTACACCTTTGATCGTGAAATATCGATTGCTTGTTGCACCCTGTGAATCACGTGAAAGTAGGATACTCCAAATTCGGGGGTCAAATAGTTTCATAAAACGTTCTTGGTGGAAAAAAATGTGAGTGAAAGATCCCACTGAATCGAATTTGATCCATGAATCTAAGAAATAGTGAGAATTCTTGATCTCTCTCAATATCTCTCTCAATTCGAATATCCAGGATTTGAATTGATGTCGTTTCATTGATTCCTCCTAAAGATTTCATTTCAATTGGAATTTGGTTATTCACGATGTACGATGATCCCTGTTAAGCATCCATGGCTGAATGGTTAAAGCGCCCAACTCATAATTGGCAAATTCGTAGGTTCAATTCCTGCTGGATGCACGCCAATGGGAACATTCAATAAGTCTATTGGAATTGGCTCTGTATCAATGGAATCTCATCATCCATACATAGCGAATTGGTATGGTATATTCATACCATAACATATGAACAGTAAGAACTAGAATTCTTATCGATACTGGAACTCATAGGGAAGAAAATGGATTTATGGATGGAATCAAATATGCAGTATTTACAGAAAAAAGTATTCGGTTATTGGGGAACAATCAATATACTTCTAATGTCGAATCAGGATCAACTAGGACAGAAATAAAGCATTGGGTCGAACTCTTCTTTGGTGTCAAGGTAAGAGCTATGAATAGTCATCGACTCCCGGGAAAGGGTAAAAGGATGGGACCTATTATGGGACATACAATGCATTACAGACGTATGATCATTACGCTTCAACCGGGTTATTCTATTCCACCTCTTATAGAGAAAAGAACTTAAAGCAAAAGACTTAATAACACGGCAATACATTTATACAAAACTTCTACCCCGAGCACACGCAATGGAGCCGTAGACAGTCAAGTGAAATCCAATCCACGAAATAATTTGATCTATGGACAGCATCGTTGTGGTAAAGGTCGTAATGCCAGAGGGATCATTACCGCAGGGCATAGAGGGGGAGGTCATAAGCGTCTATACCGTAAAATCGACTTTCGACGGAATGAAAAAGGGATATCTGGTAGAATCGTAACCATAGAATATGACCCTAATCGAAATGCATACATTTGTCTCATACACTATGGGGATGGTGAGAAGAGATATATTTTACATCCCAGAGGGGCTATAATTGGAGATACCATTGTTTCTGGTACAGAAGTTCCTATATCAATGGGAAATGCCCTACCTTTGAGTGCGGTTTGAACTATTGATTTACGTAATTGGAAGTAACCAATTAGGTTTACGACGAAACCTAGAAATCGATCACTGATCCAATTGGAGTACCTCTACGGGATAGACCTCAACAGAAAACTGTTGAGTAACGGCAGCAAGTGATTGAGTTCAGTAGTTCCTCATAGAAAATTATTGACTCTAGAGATATGGTAATATGGAGAAGACAAAATTGTTTGAAGCGCGCACAGAACCGGAAGCGCCCCTTGTTTCAAAGAGAGGAGGACGGGTTATTCACATTTCATTTGATGGTCAGAGGCGAATTGAAAGTTAAGCAGTGATAATTAGAAAGACCCCCCGGGGAAAAATAGAGATGTCTCCTACGTTACCCGTAATATGTGCAAGTATCGACGTAATTTCATAGAGTCATCCGGTCTGAATGCTACATGAAGAACATAAGCCAGATGACGGAACGGGGAGACCTAGGATGTAGAAGATCATAACATAAGTAAGATCATAACATAAGTGATTCGGCAGATTTGGATTCCTATATATCCACTCATGTGGTACTTCATCATACGATTCATATAAAATCCATCTGTATAGATATCATCATATACATCTAGAAAGCCGTATGCTTTGGAAGAAGCTTGTACAGTTTGGGAAGGGGTTTTTATTGATAAAAAAGAAGAATCTACTTCAACCGATATGCCCTTAGGCACGGCCATACATAACATAGAAATCACACTTGGAAAGGGTGGACAATTAGCTAGAGCAGCAGGCGCTGTAGCGAAACTGATTGCAAAAGAGGGTAAATCGGCCACATTAAGATTACCATCTGGGGAGGTCCGTTTGATATCCAAAAACTGCTTAGCAACAGTCGGACAAGTGGGTAATGTTGGGGTGAACCAAAAAAGTTTGGGTAGAGCCGGATCTAAGTGTTGGCTAGGTAAGCGTCCTGTAGTAAGAGGAGTAGTTATGAACCCTGTAGACCATCCCCATGGGGGCGGTGAAGGGAGAGCCCCAATTGGTAGAAAAAAACCCACAACCCCTTGGGGTTATCCTGCGCTTGGAAGAAGAAGTAGGAAAAGGAACAAATATAGTGATAGTTTTATTCTTCGTCGCCGTAAATAGAAACATTGAAAATCTAATTTTTGGAATTGGAAATAATATGATGGGCGAACGACGGGAATTGAACCCGCGCATGGTGGATTCACAATCCACTGCCTTGATCCACTTGGCTACATCCGCCCCTTCCCTTATCTAGCTAAAGGATTTTCTCTTTTTTCCATTCATCATTATACTTCAGATTAAGATCGAGATATTGGACATAGAATGCCAATTTAAAAAATGTAAAAAAAGGAGTAATCAGCCGTGACACGTTCACTCAAAAAAAATCCTTTTGTAGCTAATCATTTATCGGGAAGAATTGAAAAACTCAACAGGAGGGAGGAGAAAGAAATCATAGTGACTTGGTCTCGGGCATCTACCATTATACCCACAATGATTGGCCATACAATCGCTATTCATAATGGAAAGGAACATTTACCTATTTATATCACAGATCGTATGGTCGGTCACAAATTGGGAGAATTTGCACCTACTCTCACTTTCGTGAGACACGCGAGAAACGATAATAAATCTCGTCGTTAGTCGTTCTACTAAGTATTCATGTGAAAAGCCTTATCTTATATCTTATAGTAAGAGTAGAGGTATATTTATTTTCTTTTTCATAAGACTTAGACTTTTAGAGAAGCAAAAAGCACCTCTTATACTATACTTCACCTAGGCACTTATCATTCACTGGCGGGGGAGAACTTTTATGATAAAGAACGAAAATTCGGATAGAGAAGCAAAAGTTTTAGCTCAACATATATATATGTCTGTTTTCAAAGCACGAAGAGTAATTGATCAGATTCGGGGACGTTCTTATGAGGAAACACTAATGATACTGGAACTAATGCCTTATTGGGCATCTTATCCAATTTTAAAATTAGTTTATTCTGCAGCAGCAAATGCTAGTCATAATATGGGTTTAAATGAAGCTGATTTATTTATTAGTAAAGCTGAAGTCAATAGAGGTGCTATTGTAAAAAAGTTAAAACCCCGGGCTCGAGGACGTAGTTATCTGATAAAAAAAACCACTTGTCATATAAAGATTTCTTTAAAATCTAAAATTTAGATTCCTATTTAGAAAAAAATGGATGGAAAAAGAATATAAAAATATGGGACAAAAAATAAATCCACTTGGTTTCAGACTTGGAACAACTCAAAGTCATCATTCTTTTTGGTTCGCAAAATCAAAGAATTTTTCCATGGGTCTACAAGAAGATGAAAGAATACGGAATTGTATTAAGGACTATGTAAAAAAAAATAAGAAAATATCCTCAGGTTTCGAAGGAATTGCCCATATAATAATTCAAAAAAGAATAGATTTGATTCAGGTCATAATCTACATTGGATTTCCCAACTTATTAATAGAAGGACGGACACGGGGAGTCGAAGAATTACAGATGAATGTACAAAAAAAGTTTCATTCTGTAAACCGGAGACTCAATATTGCTATCACAAGAATTGAAAAGCCTTATGGACAACCTAATATTCTTGCAGAATATATAGCTTTACAATTAAAAAATAGAGTTTCATTTCGCAAGGCAATGAAAAAAGCTATTGAATTAACTGAACAAACGGGTACAAAAGGAATTCAAGTGCAAATTGCAGGACGTATAGACGGAAAAGAGATTGCACGTATCGAATGGATCAGAGAAGGCAGGGTTCCCTTACAAACAATTCGCGCTAAAATTGATCACTGTTCCTATACAATTAGAACTATCTATGGAGTCTTAGGTATCAAAATTTGGATATTTGTAAACCAAGAATAAGAAAATAAGAATAATGGACCTTTCTTTATCTCGCCATTCTGCTCATCGATAAAAAAGATTTCTAAACTCTTTTCTTATTTTTTTCTTAATCAAAGAAAAACAAACAATTATAATTCTATAAGGTTGAATAAAAATTTGATTGACCCTTTGATTTCATTTAAATTTTATTATAATTGCTATGCTCAGTGTGTGACTCGTTAGTTTTTTCTTTAGAGTTTAGAATTTATATTGAAAAAAAAAAAAAAATAAACAGTCTGACCCGACTATAAACTTAGTAACTATCAAAACTCAAGAAACTCAAAACTAAAAACCAACTTATTGCTTCATATTGTCGAGATCCCAAGAAACAGTCACTATATGACTGAATCGATCATATAGTTGTAGCAACTGAAATTCTTTTAATAAAAAATAAATCTGATTATGAATTGTGAAAAAAAAAAGGGGATGTGGAAAAATGGAAGGATGATAGAAAGAGAGAATAAAGATATCAATGATATATGATTCCCATATGTATGGTTTATGAAGAATTAACCCATAAAAAAATAAAAAAGGCAGTGTTATAAAGCATCAACATCAATATATAATAAAAATAAAAAATATCTCATTACAATAGAATAAGAAATATACAAATAAAAAATAGAAACTATAGAAGAAAATAAATGAAATTAAAATAATAATCTAAATAATTTAAAAATAATTTAATCAATATGGATAATACAGTATATTATGTAAGATATCAAAGATAGAAGAATAGATAATCTAAATAATAGAAAATAGAGAATAATTTAATTGAGCTTCGGGTTAAGAAAAACTGAGGAGATTAACTCGCAAACAAATAACAAATTTTGTTGAGAGCTCCATTGCAGAGTTCAAGCCTAAGCATTAATAGAGAAGCTATGGGAACGATGGAACCCGTGATTACCATAGGATTTTCTTGAAAACGAATCAATCCTAATGATTCATTGGGTAGGATGGCGGAATGAACCAAAAAAATATATTTAATATTTATTCTGAATGGTCATGAATTGACCCTACAAATGAAGGAGGAAAGAGTCAATATTCGCCCGCGAAACCTTTCTTTATTTTTCTTTAATTTCAGAATTTCTTTTATTTTTTATTAGAAATTTTGATAAAATAAAAAGATAAAATAAAAATATAAATACATGTGTATATTGTGTATATATATAATATTTATAATATTAATTAGAATATTAATAATAATAATATTATTGAATCATTTAATTCGTGAGGAGCTGGATGAGAAGAAACTCTCATGTCCGGTTTTGCAGTAGAGATGGAATTAAGAAACAACCATCAACTATAACCCCAAAAGAACCAGATTTCGTAAACAACATAGAGGTCGAATGAAGGGAATATCTTGCCGAGGCAATCAGATTTGTTTTGGCAGATACGCTCTTCAGGCACTTGAACCTTCTTGGATCACAGCTAGACAAATAGAAGCAGGGCGAAGAGCAATGACACGATATGCGCGTCGTGGTGGAAAGATATGGGTACGTATCTTTCCCGACAAACCTGTTACTGTGAGACCTACAGAAACACGTATGGGTTCGGGCAAAGGATCCCCCGAATATTGGGTATCCGTTGTTAAACCGAGTCGAATACTTTATGAAATTAGTGGAGTATCAGAAACTGTAGCCAAAGCTGCTATGAAAATAGCAGCATGCAAAATGCCTATACGAACTCAATTTGTTATTTCAGGATAGGTAAACAAAAGTAAAAGAAGAAGTAGTATGGATAATGAAAAAAAAAAACTACGGATTTCTTTATCTCTGGACAGACAATATTTCTTTTTTTTTCATTATCCCTTGCATTTAAATAAGAGATTCAAATAAAAATGATATGATTCAACCTCAGACCCTTTTGAATGTAGCGGATAACAGTGGAGCTCAAGAATTGATGTGTATTCGAATCCTAGGAACTGGTAATCACCGATATGCTCATATTGGCGATGTTATTGTTGCTGTAATAAAAGAAGCAGTGCCCAACATGCCTCTAGAAAGATCAGAAATAATTAGAGCTGTGATTGTACGCACGTGTAAAGAACTCAAACGTGACAACGGCATGATAATACGATATGATGACAATGCAGCGGTTATCATTGATCAAGAAGGAAATCCAAAAGGAACTCGAATCTTTGGTGCGATTGCTCGAGAATTGCGACAGTTAAATTTTACTAAAATAGTTTCATTAGCACCCGAAGTCTTATAGATTCTTATAGATGAAAATAGGATATATCCTATCTATATTCTATATCTATATATAGAATATTCAAATATCTGAAATAGATCTGATTAATAGATTGTGTCTCATGTATATACTTTAAATTTCTAAGAAATTTTAATAATGAAATAATCAAAAATAAAACAAAAAAGAAGCATGTTGATTATATCAAAATTAGAAGGCACCAATAACTATAGTTCATCATGGGTAGGGACATTATTGCCGATATAATAACTTCTATAAGAAATACTGACATAGATCAAAAAGGAAGAGTTCAAATAGTATCTACTAATATCACTAAAAACATTGTGAAAATACTTTTACGAGAAGGTTTTATTGAAAACGTTCGAAAACATCAAGAAAGTCAAAAAAATTTCTTGGTTTCAACCTTACGACATAGAAAGACTAGGAAAGGGAATAAAATAAAATTAAAGCGTATCAGCCGACCCGGTCTACGAATCTATTCCAACTATCAACGAATTCCTAAAATTTTAGGTGGAATGGGAATTGTAATTATTTCTACTTCTCGAGGTATAATGACAGATCGAGAAGCTCGACTAGAAAAAATTGGAGGAGAAATTTTGTGTTATATATGGTGATTCTACTGAGGTACCCTAATTTTCTCTTGAACTTACTATTTGTAAAAGAGAGAGGAGAAGTGAATTATAGAACTCTTCCTCTATTAGTTAATACTTAAAGGGGGTTCCCTGGAATGAAAGAACAAAAATTGATTCATGAGGGTTTAATTACTGAATCACTTCCCAACGGTATGTTCCGAGTTCGATTAGATAATGACGATCTAATTCTAGGTTATATTTCAGGGAGAATCCGACGCAGTTTTATACGTATACTACCCGGAGATAGAGTCAAAATCGAAATGAGTCGTTATGATTCAACCAGGGGACGTATAATTTATAGACTTCGCAAAAAAGATTTGAACGATTAGATCATTCTTTGAAACATCCTTTTCGTAGGGATATAATTTGAAGTTCAAAAATGCAATAAACTAATTTCTGTTTCCAAAAAAATAGATTCAGAATGAAAATAAGGAATGATAAATATGAAAATAAGGGCTTCTGTTCGTAAAATTTGTGAAAAATGTCGTTTGATTCGTAGGCGGGGGCGAATTATAGTCATTTGTTCCAATCTGAGACATAAACAGAGACAGGGGTAATCCTTCTCAAGTTCTAAATCAAGAACTTTTTAAAAGAAAAACCCATGTACATGTAAAAAGAAAGGATTCATTTTTATATTAAATAGCTATCCCCGTATCTTTCTGATTCTTCTTTCTTTTTATTTTATTCTTATGAATATGATCTAAATATGATCTAATAAAATATGACAAAACCTATAGCAAAAATTGGTTTACGTAAGAATGCACGTATTGGTTCAAAAAAGAATGAACGTAGAATACCAAAAGGAGTTATTCATGTTCAAGCGAGTTTCAACAATACTATTGTAACTGTTACAGATGTACGAGGTCGGGTGGTTTCTTGGGCTTCCGCAGGTACTTCTGGATTCAGAGGTACAAGAAAAGGAACACCCTATGCTGCTCAAGCCGCGGCATTTAATGCTATTCGTACATTAGTTGATCAGGGTATGCAACGAGCAGAAGTTATGATAAAGGGTCCAGGTCTCGGAAGAGATGCGGCATTACGAGCCATTCGGAGAAATGGGATGCTATTAAGTTTCGTACGTGATGTAACACCCATGCCGCATAATGGATGTCGCCCCCCTAAAAAAAGACGTGTGTAGAAATAATAATTCAAGAGATTCCAAGAGAAATAAATGATTCAATGATCTGATCCAATAATCATAAATAAAAGAAAAATAATAGTATGGTTCGAGAAGAAGTAGCAGGATCCACTCGAACAGTAAAGTGGAAATGTGTTGAATCAAGAGTAGACAGCAAGCGTCTTTATTATGGTCGTTTTGTTCTGTCCCCGCTTATGAAAGGTCAAGCCGATACCATAGGTATTGCCATGCGAAGGGCTTTACTTGGAGAAATAGAAGGAACATGTATCACACGTGCAACATCTGAAAATGTTCTGCATGAATATTCTACGATAGCGGGTATTGAAGAATCAGTACATGATATTTTAATAAATTTGAAAGAGATTGTATTGAAAAGTAATCTATATGGAGTTAGGGACGCATCCATTTGCATCAGGGGACCTAAATACATAACAGCTCAAGATATTATCTCACCACCTTCTGTACAAATAGTTGACACGACACAGCATATAGCTAACCTGACAGAACCAATTGATTTGTGTATTGAATTACAAATCAAGAGAGGTCGTGGATATCATATGAAATCCACAAATGAATCTCACGATGGAAGTTATCCTATAGATATTGTATCTATGCCTGTTCGAAATGCAAATCATAGTATTCATTCTTATGGGAATGGGAATGAAAAACAAGAGATACTCTTTCTAGAAATATGGACGAATGGAAGTTTAACTCCTAAAGAAGCACTTTATGAAGCTTCTCGTAATTTGATTGATTTATTGATTCCTTTTCTACATGCAGAGGAAGAGTACATGAATTTAGAGGAAAATGAAAACAGATGGAATCTACCCTTTTTTTCCTTTCAAGACAGATTCACTAATCTCAAGAAAAACAAAAAAGGAATTCCATTGACATGTATTTTTATTGACCAATCAGAATTGTCTTCCAGGACCTATAATTGTCTCAAAAGGTCCAATATACATACATTATTGGACCTTTTGAATCACAGTCAAGAAGATCTTATGAAATTTCGCATAGAAGATATAAAACAGATATTGGGCACTCTACAGAAGCATTTTGCAATCAATTTACCTAAGAAAAAGTTTTCATTTTAAATCCATTGGAATTTTTTAGTTTTTAGAATGAGAAATAAAATAAAAAATAATAGAATAAGTTTTGAATCTCCGACACGGTCCATATATTTGCAGAATAGATACATAATAAGATTGATGTATCTAGGGAAGATCCAGAAGAGGATCTTCCTTAGATACCTATGTCGTGTTATTTAACTTTGAAAAAGACCTAAAGTGAGGGATTTATCGATAGGTAAAGTTGCTCCAATACCTAACCAAAGAGCTACTGCGGTACCGATCAAAAATACTGTTGTAGCTACTGGACGACGAAATGGATTTTGAAATTTATTGACATTCTCCAAAAAAGGTACTGTCAATAATCCTATTGGTACTGAAACCATTAAAAGAACACCCAATAATTTATTGGGCACTGTGCGAAGTATTTGAAATACGGGAAAGAAGTACCATTCGGGTAATATTTCCAACGGAGTTGCAAACGGATCCGCCGGTTCACCTATCATTGACGGCTCTAGAACTGCTAAACCCACACTACATGCAATAGTGCCTAGGATTACTACTGGAAAAATATATAAAAGATCATTGGGCCATGCGGGTTCTCCATAATAATTATGTCCCATCCCTTTAGCCAATTTAGCTCTTAATACAGGATCATTCAAATCAGGTTTCTTTGTTATTTGGATAGGTTAACTCTTGTGGATCCATCCCCCAAAAGAACCGGACATGATAATTTTTTATCATCCGGCTCGAGCAAGAATCAAAAGAATCACAGAAATAGATCCATAGAAGACCCATATTTTATACATATCTACATATATAATGTAGAATGACTCTATGTAATAAACTATTTATCAAATTCCATTTCCCCGAGTTTCAACGATTCATTATTCATTGCAAATAATTCAGTTCTGGCAACAGGGAAATGCTCAATATCCAAGTCGGCTTACAAATTTGATCATGATCAAGTGCTTTTTGGATTGTCTCATATCTTTTGGTTAGTATTTATACTCACAACATCTCGATTGTATTACATAAACAAAATACAAAGTTTTTACTTGTTACTAATAAAGTATAGCCCCTGTTCTTCCTTAGATCCCTTATTTAACTCCGATAGTATAATAAATCAGGGTCGATGCAAAGGAAATGAATGCATCTACATACTATAAAAAATTTACTAATATTACTATCCAATTAATACGAAATACTAAGACTATCAATTAGTTATATAATTATAATAAATTTACTAAAAAAAAAAAAAATCAAACAAAGTAAATAAATAGAACATTGGATCATTCCACATCACTTATTCTAGGGATCTTACGGAGCCTGTTCATGTATGACATGATTCGGGTATGATCATAGAAAATATTCTCCTCAAGTTAAAACCGGCCTATTCTATGCTACATAAAGGGACTGACATGATGGTTGGATGTGGAGACACGTTGGGTTGTGAATTCCAACTTGGCGGATAAAATCATATATCTGCATGGACCAATCAATAGTTCAAGTCACACACTCCCATAATCCATCCCCTTTTAGGAAAATATACTTCAACTATTCTATTCGTATCAAATAAAAAATACTTCAGAATTGAATAGAAGTATCCAAATAACATGCCTTATTTTTCAATAATACATATTTGTAGCAATAAAAGACTCTTGTTCCTCCCCGATATGATAAATTCCAAATATCTATGATCTGCCTTCTCTATAAAGGACCCGAAATACCTTGCTTACGTATCATTGGAAAGTGCATTAACATAAATACGGAAGTAAGAAGAGGCAATACAAAAGTATGTAAACTATAAAAACGAGTCAAAGTGGACTGGCCCACACTAGCACTTCCACGTAATAATTCTACCAAAGGCAATCCTATTATAGGAATAGCTTCAGGTACGCCTGTTACAATTTTTACTGCCCAATAGCCAATTTGGTCCCGAGGTAAGGAATAACCAGTTACGCCAAAAGATGCGGTCAATACAGCCAGAACTACCCCTGTAACCCAAGTTAATTCGCGGGGTTTTTTAAAACCCCCCGTAAGATACACACGAAATACGTGCAAGATCATCATTAGAACCATCATACTTGCTGACCATCGATGAACTGATCGAATTAACCAACCAAAGTTGGCCTCAGTCATTATGTATTGAACAGAGGAAAAAGCCTCTGTAACAGTTGGACGATAGTAAAAGGTCATAGCAAAACCCGTAGCTACTTGTACTAAAAAACAAGTCAGCGTAATCCCCCCTAAACAATAAAATATATTGACATGAGGAGGAACATATTTACTAGTTATATCATCTGCAATCGCTTGAATCTCGAGACGTTCCTCGAACCAATCATATACTTTATTGAGATAGGTAAACCAAGAAAGACTCCCCCTCTTAGAGCCGTATATGAAAATTTCATCTCGTACGGCTCAAGCCGAAACACACAAATACTGGTTTCAACGGATATGGAATAGAGAGTTTCAAACTTCTTGTGGCTTAGCCACTTGACTCGATTTGACCCAAAGATACGAAGTAAGAAAAATCCGGAATCTCTTCTTTGTGATGATAATGCCAAGAAATACAATATCGAGTTGGCTCATCTATCTTTCTTTATGTTAATCGTGACAGGCCTCTTGAATCTTCTCTTCCCTATCTTTTTTTTTTGATAGGAATTCTCTTGTTGAGACCCTATGAATCAATTGAAACCTCAGATTCATACTAGAACCACGATGATTTAAGAAAACCAAAGCTAAACTCAAAGGATTTCTGAGTAAAAACCATTTGATCATCACTTCTTCAATGAATGTAATAACTCAACAAAATCTAGAGAAAGAGGTTTATTTCGGAAGTATGAAGGAAAAAATTGTTTGATTTATAAAAGACCTATTTCCCGATTTCCATTTTTTTTTTAACCCGGTTGCGAGGTCTGAATAATAGGTATGAATCATAGTTCAAATATTTATTTTCTTGATCTATTCTATATAGTCCGTGCTCCAGAGACTAGAATCAATATCTGACGAGGTAGAATCATCTTGATAGAGATGACAGGTCCATTCTCTGTATTATCAATAGGATCAATTATAACAAGTCACACGCTCATATTCCGGAAATGAAATATCGAAACAAATAAATTTCACGATCGAACTACCAGAATGGTCTATAAATCCAAGTCTTAGGTAATCTTAAGTTGAAGTATTAAGAATCTTAAGCATTAAGTAAGTATAAGTAAAAGAATCTTTTTGATTGAAAAACTAGGACTTACTAGTTTTTATGAACTAATTCATTGAAATTCCATCCAGTAAAACAGATGAATTATAAATTTCTAAAATAATAGATAGAAATATTGCAAATAGAGCCATTGCAACTCCCATAAGTGGTGTAGTCCCCCACCCTGGAGCTACTTTTCCATATTCCGAATTCAATGGTTTCAATAAACTCCCTATGCCAGTTGATCTTGGCCCAGATCTAGAACTACTCTCAACGGTTTTTGTAGCCATAAATCCTCTTTCATCATGGGTTTAAATCTGTTGACTTTGTATACCATTCTGTTGTAGTTGTAAATAAACAACATTATCGTGATCCTTTGTGATCTTGAAATTATTGAAAAATGGAAACAGCAACCCTAGTCGCCATCTCCATATCCGGTTTACTTGTAAGCTTTACTGGGTATGCCTTATATACCGCTTTTGGGCAACCCTCTCAAAAATTAAGAGATCCCTTCGAAGAACATGGGGACTAGTTGAAGTAATGAGCTCCAATATTAATATGGGGGCTCATTACTTCAATGGAAATAATGAAAAATCATTTCATTTTTTTAGTTGGAACTTTAGGTGGTTCTCGAAAAAAGATAGCGAAAAAAATTATCCCTAAAGTCGAAACTAAGAGGAATATATAAACCAATGCTTCCATAGATTCGATCGTGGTTTACAATTATAGCTTCCACACCTATTCATTTTGGATTATTTACTAATAAAGAAATTCTAATTTGAGATTTACAATTTACTATTAATAACTATTACTATTACTATCTATATAGTATGTATATATAGATATAGTCATTCATATCTTATTACTATTCAATTATATTCTATTTCGAATTTTTCTATATTATTCTATTTATACATAAAAATATAGAAAAAAAAAGATAAATATATCAAATATAATGAAATATCTAAATACTAGAATAAAAGAAAAAATAGAGGCAAAAGATGGCAAAGGAATTTTGTATCATACTACTTGTCTCCTTGTAGTTGGATCTCCAAGTTTTTGGAATGCTCCAAATTCCACTTGAGCATCCAAATCTGGATCAATACCGGCAAAAACATCTCTGAACAAGGTTCTGGCGCCGTGCCAAATGTGTCCGAAAAAGAAAAGCAAAGCAAACGTAGCATGCCCAAAAGTGAACCAACCCCTTGGACTACTACGAAAAACACCATCGGATTTCAAAGTAGCCCGGTCTAATTCAAAAATCTCACCTAATTGGGCACGTCTAGCATATTTTTTCACAGTAGCAGGATCACTATAAATGACTCCATTGAGTTCTCCACCACAGAATTCAACAGTTACCCCTACTTGTTCAACACTATACTTGGATTCTGCCCTTCTAAAAGGAACATCGGCCCTCACAATTCCGTCTCCATCTACCAAAACTACCGGAAATGTTTCAAAAAAGGTAGGCATACGACGTACAAAGAGTTCACGCCCTTCTTTATCTCTAAATACGGGGTGCCCCAACCACCCAACAGCTATTCCATCCCCATTATCCATTGAGCCTGCTCTGAATAATCCCCCTTTCGCCGGATTATTACCAATGTAATCGTAAAAAGCTAATTTTTCGGGAATTTTAGACCAAGCTTCCGATAAGCTCAAATTTTCGGCTAGTCCGGCCCCAACTCTTCGATATATTTCTTGTTGGAAGTACCCCTGATCCCACTGATAACGAGTGGGACCAAATAATTCGATTGGAGTAGTTGCTGAACCATACCACATAGTTCCAGCAACTACGAAAGCTGCAAAAAAAACAGCAGCAATACTACTGGAAAGCACAGTTTCAATATTACCCATGCGTAATCCTTTGTATAAACGTTGAGGCGGACGGACACTAAGATGGAATAGACCCGCTAATATGCCCAATGTACCTGCTGCAATATGATGAGAAGCTATTCCCCCCGGAACAAAAGGATCAAAACCTTCCGCACCCCACGCTGGATTTACAGATTGTACTTTTCCCGTTAATCCATAAGGATCAGACACCCATATACCAGGACCATATAATCCTGTTACATGAAATGCACCAAAGCCAAAGCAAGCAACTCCTGAGAGAAATAAATGAATTCCAAAGATCTTGGGCAAATCCAAAGAAGGTTTTCCCGTACGTTCATCACAGAATATTTCTAGGTCCCAATACACCCAATGCCAGATAGCTGACAAGAAGCACAAGCCAGAAAACAAAATATGTGCTCCTGCCACGCCTTCATAACTCCAAATGCCCGGATTCATTATAGTTCCTCCCGATATATTCCAACCCCCCCACGAATTGGTTATTCCTAAACGAGTCATGAAGGGTATAACGAACATGCCTTGTCTCCACATTGGATCAAGAACAGGGTCAGAGGGATCAAAAACCGCTAATTCATATAGAGCCATCGAGCCGGCCCAACCAGAAACTAGAGCTGTATGCATTATATGGACAGAAAGTAATCGACCGGGATCATTCAATACAACGGTATGAACACGATACCAAGGCAAACCCATGTAAATACCCCTTTCTGAAAAAGAAATAGACATTATGTAACTTTATCGCATTGGAAAAGACTAGACCGTGTATTTCACCTGTTTGGTAGATTTTTTATAGGAAAGGATTAATATTTATTTGTATTCCCTTCTTTTTATTTTTAATGAAATAGAATTCTTTCTATTTCTTTCTATTTAGAAGAACAAATAGAAACAGATCTTATTCTATACCCAATAAGTACCAATACGCAATGGGAGGATTTTTAGGGAAAAAAATGCATAGATACTTTTTTTAGAATTCGAAATCATTCGAACAATCGGCTGATCCCATCGATCCCCTTCGTTACAATCTTTCTTTATTCATTCTGTATTCCTCTATGAACCTTCCAGTTCTATATATTCTATATATATATACTTATATATACTATAAGTCTAGCTAGATAAGAATATTAAGTTCTATTTTAGAGAATCTAAATAAGATTCTAAATAGAAAGAAGATTAAAAGATATAAAAATAGAATATAAGAAGAATATAAGAATAGAAAAGAAAGAGAAAAAATGATGAAGACAATAAAACCATGGTTACGTTTCCATATTAAAGTAAAATATAGTACTTCATTTTTTTCTTTATCTTAATGCCCCTTGGTGTTCCAAAAGTACCTTTTCGGAGTCCTGGAGAGGAAGATGCAGCTTGGGTTGACGTATAGTGCGACTTGTCAGACAGATTGGTCATATGGTATTTCTCCGTTATCTCCCTCGATCGAGTATTCTCTGTTTCGCCCAATCCAATAAATATATATTCATTTATTGAACCATCAATAATTCGGAGCGTGAAGCACAATAATTCCTACTGGGGATCAACATTATCAATTAAAATAATTGATGGTTTACTTGGACTGATAAAAGAAAGTATCCAGGCTCCGTTCAAAGAATACCAAATTGTAAATGGTAAGAGTAAAAGTAATAGAACGGGAGTGTAAATGTAGTAATTCTGAAATAAAGAATATAAAAAGAAAATAGAAATTTCATTAAATTCTTAATAATCTATTAAATTCATTATTAATGAAATAGAATATAACTTACTATAAGAGAATCTATTTTGTAGAATATATAATAATTACACGATTACTGCTTGTATCATAGACTATTATTAGACTTACTATAGGGATAATCTTAAACTGCCTACCAATGTAGTAGTATGATGAATACATCGAAATTTTTTGTAAAGGTATGAAAAATTGAAAAAAAAAGAAGTGGTACTGGAATCATTTGACCTATATGCTCAAATGGAATTCGGGCAAATATTCCCCCGGAGTAGAACAAGAACCTAAAAGAATTGAAAGGGCCATTCAGGAACAAGAAAATGACATCGTAATTTGAATTTCGATGAAACAATACATCAATGAGAGGTTAGTTCAATAAGTTCATAAAATTCTTTTTTATTTTCTACATTATAGAATATAGGGAAGGGGAAGGAGAGCAAAACTCATGTTAAAAAAAAAAGAAATAGGATTGGAATCGACACATTGATTTTTTTTTCGCAATTCTTTCGAACCGTATGCATCCAAAGGTGCACGTACGGTTCCTCAGGGATACAATTTTGCCCTAATCAACCGACTTCATCGAGAAAGATTACTTTTTTTAGGCCAAGAGGTTGATAGCGAGATCTCGAATCAACTTGTTGGTCTCATGATATATCTCAGCATAGAAGATGATACTAGGGATCTTTATTTGTTTATAAATTCTCCAGGCGGATGGGTAATACCAGGAATAGCCATTTATGATACTATGCAATTTGTGTCACCGGATGTACATACAATATGTATGGGATTAGCCGCTTCAATGGGATCTTTCGTTCTGGTCGGAGGAGAAATTACCAAACGTCTAGCATTCCCTCACGCTTGGCGCCAATGAGTTTTTTTATTTGAGAAAAAAAAGAATACTATGCCTTCGCTGTATCGAATATGAATTAAATAAAGAATAAGTAATAATAGCATGGCAATTCGAGTTCGATATGAACAAACCTTTATTGTTTTTTTCTAACATGAGATTTTGTATCGAGATAGTAGTATGAAAGAAGGGTTATTCCCAATTTGATTTTATGTGTCAAGCAAGAGTCAATTTCAGCGTCACAAACCATTATTCTTCCACACCAGAAGTATCTTTCTTAGTTTTATGTTATGAGAGAAAGAGTTAAAAAAAATGGAAAAAATCATTTGATCCTTCTTGGATCCTATCAAAAAAAACTTTGGGATTGCTAATCCACAGACGAGATAAATATATAAAGCAACAGAACCATCATAGTATCTTTTTAACTACTACGAAAGGAAGGGTGGTAAATGGATCATTTAACGATTTGGATCGGATAGGTTCTATTTATTCTTTTCGATAGAATAGTTTATATCGATAAATTCCATTGCAGAGCCGTATGCAATGTACAAAAGATGCCCGTACGGTTGTTTAATTCTAATTTTTATTGTTATTTTGATTCCCCCTTACTTTAATACTTTAACCCAATCGCGCAATATATAGATAGAAGAACCATTCATGATGTTATATCAATATCATCAGGGTTATGATTCACCAACCTGCTAGTTCTTTTTACGAGGCACAAGCAGGGGAATTTATTCTGGAAGCAGAAGAACTATTGAAGCTTCGCGAAACTCTCACAAAAGTTTATGTACAAAGAACGGGCAACCCTTTATGGGTTATATCCGAAGATATGGAAAGGGATGTTTTTATGTCAGCAACAGAAGCCCAAGCTCATGGCATCGTTGATCTTGTAGCGGTCGAAAATTATAATACTGGGGATTCCATATAAATATACGAATTCCTTTTAAAAATTGGAATTTCCCGTGTGAATAGAAATCATTCATAATCATCAACCATCAGGTTAAGATCGATCTAAACCAACCCGCTCTATTCTATTTAGAATGAGATTCTATAGACACGCTATGCCAACCATTAAACAACTTATTAGAAACGCACGACAGCCAATAAGAAATGTCACGAAATCTCCCGCTCTTCGAGGATGTCCTCAGCGTCGAGGAACATGTACTAGGGTGTATGTGCGACTCGTTCAGTTCAGATCATGAGTTTGAAAAATGTAAAAGTTTTTTACAGTATCAACGACCACTATCAATGAATTAGGATAGATATAGTGAAAGACGGCCTTTTAATTGACTAGTATCTAAAAATGAAGATCTATAATCTACTTAATTATGTTATGAATTTATGAATTTATGGTTTCTATTGGTGCAAATCCAATCACTCCATTTGAGATGAGAAGGAATTCTCCATTGGTAACAAATAGTTATCCATTAAGCGGAGGAAAAAGGTTATGCTCCTATTCCTTTTCTTGAAAAAACGGACTAACAGGGTCAGCTACCTAGCCAACTTTCAGAATTAAATGCCGTCACTGTATGGATAGCTTTTTTGTGAAAAGGACTATTACTTTATAATTAGAATTGAAAAAAGAATTCTAATTGAAAAATGAATGGGTAGAGCCAAATAGAGCCAAAGAGTGTGAACTATACAAGTTCACGATAAAATTCGATGAAATGAAAGAAGAGGCTCCGGTGTATAGAGAGGACCTCACCGTTTCAGAAGTTACCATAGAAACGAGGAAACCCACTATTCTTTTTTATTTAGTAGCATTTTAATTTCTTATTTACAGGCGAGATACCTTGAAGAAAGAAAAATCGTGGTCGGGAAGGTCATAGTCGCAAAAGCCATTGGAATTTATATTTTATATATTGGAAGAATCCGTTTTGTTATTAATCGACCGGAGGAAAAGGATGACTGAAAGAAGAGAAATCAATTAGTTATTCAAGAAGATTTCATTTGATTCAATGACCAGAGTTAAACGAGGATATACAGCTCGGAGACGTCGAAAAAAGATTCGTTTATTTGCATCAACCTTTATAGGGGCTCATTCAAGACTTACTCGAACAACTACTCAACAAAGAATGAGAGCTTTGGTTTCTTCTCATCGAGATAGGAGCAGGAAAAAGAGAGATTTTCGTCGTTTGTGGATCACTCGGATAAATGCGGTAACTCGTGATGATAGGCTATTCTATAGTTATAGCCTATTCATCCACAATCTGTACAAGAGACAATTGCTTCTGAATCGTAAAATACTTGCGCAAATAGCCCTATCAAATAAGAATTGTTTTGATATTATTTCAAATAAAATCATTAATCAAAAATAAAAAAAAAAAGAATACAAATCAAATAAAGGAATAAAAGAATCTTCATTATTATACAGGAAACAAGAATGATTGAAACAGGATTTCCCGGAGAATGGACTCCGGGAAGATAGAAGAAAAAGAAATGAAGATTTGAGTAGTAGGAATAAACGAACATCTTTCAAGAAAAAAAAGATTTCTTTCCCATTTTTACTTTTTTATAATTTTATAGTTTATAATACAAGAATCAAATCTGGATTCTAGTTTTTTTTCGAGCAAAAAATTCATATTAATATGAGCTTGAGTTCCGATTGGACTTTTGAAGAGTCTATCTATTTATTTTTGGTTCTAGGGATCGATTCCACTCTCTCCAATTGTTTCTCATTATTACGAAAAGGTAACAAAGATAAAATACGAGCTTGTTTTATAGCAATAGTAATTAATCGTTGTTGTTTCAAAGTTAACCTATTTGTCCGTCTAGATAATATTTTTCCTTGTTCACTAAGAAATCGACTAATTAAACTCATGTTTCTATAATCGATTCGATCCCCCGATCCGATTGGGGGTAAACGTCTACGAAAAGATCGCTTGGATTTACGAAAAGGTTGTTTGGATTTATCCATGGTTTGTTTATTCCTTCTATATATCTATATAAATATCTATATAAAATAATCTATAAAATAGAATACTTTTTTTATTCATTTTTTTTTTATTCATTTAATTAAGATTTGACCAAAATAGGATTTGGTTTGTATTATATATGTTAAGATGTAAAGTTCTTAGTCTTCCCACTACTTGTAAAAATCACACAAGCATTCCATTACATCTATTTCTTTATTTCCCCATGAATTGTATACTTTTGACAATAGCGACAAAATTTTCTAAATTCTAGTCGATTGGGTGTATTGTGTCGATTCTTTTGAGTAATATATCTAGAAATGCCCGGCGATTTTTTATTGACACCCTTTCGAACACAACAGGTACATTCCAAAATAACTATAATTCTAATATCTTTACCCTTGGCCATGAACCTCCTTTTCATTTTGGATCGACTTCACTTTAGAACTCTCTTCATTTTCTTTTTGATCCGAACCAAAGAAAAAGAAAAGAAAAAAGAATCTATATTCTATATCTATACTATATTAACTATATTAATAAAAGTTATTAACTAGAAATGTAATTTGTAAATATTTTCTTTTTCTAATTCTAAATTAGAATAATTTGAATGACTTCTAAGTACTATAATCTAAAAAAGAATTACTATTAAATTACTATTAATTAATATAACTATAAAGAAAAAGAGTCATATTCATTAATAGAATAATATTACGAATATCGTAATAATTAATTAATACAATTTTTTCTAACTAGGAATTCTTCCTATCCTAATCTCAGTTCTTCCTATCCTAATCTCAGTATCTTCTTCTTCTTTCTATGTTAGAATTTCGTGGAACCGCCCCTAGACTGGATCCACATTTCCATTGATTTTACAAAAAATTCTATCGTAGATTCACTGTATTTTGACTGAGGTTCGATACACTCTTTCTTCTTTGAGAATAGAAAAGAAAAAGGAGGCGAAATTGGAGCCATGTTACGTAGAATTGTATCTCAAATCTTCTTCATTTTTTCACAGATCAATAAAAGAATTCAATCAAGATGAAAAAAAGGGGAATGACAAGGCATCTGGAAATAAACGATTAATTTCTATCAATAGACCTGCTAAAGACCCAAACCATAGAGTGGTTAACACAGGTGCCGTTGAGAGATATGTTTTT